CAAAAAGGATGAATTCAACTTTCACTTTAAAGAAAGATATAAAGATAGCCCAGTTTACGAAGATTCTTATCTTGATACCCATCAAGATAATTGGGAATTGGGAAAGGAAGAAAAAAAGAAAATGCTTGTATTATTTTATTGACTATTGACAAAATATAATATAAAGAAAGAAATGAATAAAAAGATTGATACATAAGATAAATATAAGAACAAATAAGATGAAATTCGCCCACCTCCCATATATTTTATCCCTTCCCCTATGAAGAAACTTGCAAGACCAACAGTGTTTATAATTCCATCAATTATATGTCTATCAAAAAACTTAATTTTTTCGGTTAATCTTCTTATAGCCACAGTGAAAATCTTCGCATAAAAAATATCTATGTAACCACGATTATATGACCAATTGTATATCAAATTTTTTATTCGGTCCAAGAAAATTCTCTTCGGACTCGCCTTTAAAAATGAATTGATTAAGTCCAAATTCTGGAGAGATGAATAAACAGATCCATATAAAATAGATGAAATAAATAGTCCAAAAACTGCTATACTTACCGAAAAAAGTGCATTTGTCAAAAAATCATACCAATCCCCGGAATCATTCGAATTTGAGTAGAAAAATTCTTTGGATGGAGTTAACCATTTCGATAATATATCAAAATCCATTTCCCCTTGAGAAAAAGGAATTCCTATTAATCCAACGAATAAAGTAAACAGTACCAATACAAGCAGAGGAAATAGCATAGTATTGTCCGATTCATAAGGATAAGTATAAGTGTATTTATTTCTAAAGTACGTACTAAAATATCGTATACCATTTCTGACATTTTCATTAATTTTATATGTATCTTTTGAAAAAAAAGAAACCTTATTATTCATTGTTGATAAAAGAAAATTTTTATTGACTACCATAGGTACTTCTTTTCCCCAGGGAGATATTGAATAAAGAAAACCATTTTTAGTACTACTGTAATCTTGAAAATGAACGCGCAAATATCCATCAAAAGTTAGTAAATACATCCGAAACATATAAAATGCGGTTAATCCCGCTGTGAAGGAAGCTATTATTGCGAAAATTGGTGAATATAACCAACTATCCTTAAGAATTTCGTCTTTGGACCAAAAACAAGCAAGAGGTGGAATACCACAAAGAGAAAGTGTACCTAATAAAAAAGCAATTCTTGTAATTGGAACATATCTTGTTAAACCACCCATAAGAACCATATTCTGACTTTTCTCTGGCGAATATCCAACAATAGGTTCCATTGAATGAATAATGGATCCGGATCCCAAAAACAATAAAGCTTTCGAATAGGCATGAGTAATCAAATGAAATAAAGCAGCTCGATAAGAACCTATACCTAGAGCTAACATAATATAACCCAATTGAGACATTGTAGAATAAGCTAAACTTCTTTTAATGTCTCGTTGAGCAAGAGCTAAAGTAGCTCCTAATAGTACTGTTATTATGCCTATAAAAGAAATCAAATTCATTATGTAAGGTATAACTATGAAAAGAGGAAGAAGCCGAGCTACAAGAAAAATTCCCGCTGCTACCATAGTGGCTGCGTGTATAAGAGCCGAAATGGGAGTAGGTCCTTCCATAGCATCAGGTAACCATATGTGAAGGGGGAATTGTGCGGATTTGGCAACTGCACCAACGAATAAAAAAGAAGCACACAAAGTAACAAATAAAGAATTGACTCCATTATAATGGAGCAAATTTTTAATTATTTCGAACAAATCTCGAAATTCGAAACTCCCTGTTATCCAATAAAAACCTAAAATTCCTAATAATAAACCAAAATCCCCTATACGGTTGGTTACAAAAGCTTTTTGACAAGCACTTGCCGCAATCGGTCGCGTGAACCAAAAACCTATTAATAAATACGAACACATTCCCACAAGTTCCCAAAAGATATAAATTTGTATTAAATTGGAACTAGTAACTAATCCCAACATAGAAATATTGAAAAAACTCATATAAGCAAAAAATCTCAAATACCCCTGATCGTGAGACATATAATTGTCACTATAAATAAAAACCATGATTCCAACAGTCGTAATCAATATTGACATAATAGAAGTAAGTGAATCGATCAAGTGTCCGAATTCTAAAGAAAAATCATTATTGATAGTCCAAGACCATAGATATTGATAGATAAAACTTCCATTTATTTGCTGAATAGCCAGATTGGCCGAAAACACCATAGCTACACTTAACATAAAAACACTCGGAAAAGCCCACATACGACGAATATTTCTTGTTGCTGTGGGAATAAGCAGAAGTCCAAATCCCATTGATATAGTAACTGGAAGCGGAAGAAAAGGTATTATCCATGCATATTGATATGTATATTCCATAAAAAACTAATTTTCATTTTTTTTTTTTTATTATTCTAACTTTTTCGCAAATATGGAAAATATTCCAAAAGTGACAATTGGTTGGTCAAATAGAATGACCAGGTAAAATTGATTACTTGGTTATTAACTTTAAACTTCTAAAGAAGTATCTTATTTTAAAAAAGATATATATTAAGACAGAGAATATTATGTGATTTAAAATTATTCTACAACTATACTACCATTCTATTCTGTCGATTTGAACTATATCGTATAGTATAATAAGAAAAAACTAAGAAAAAACGGTTAAGTACTTAACCAAAATATGGATCATAGTATGCATCAATAAATCGACTGAAAAAAAAAGATTTATTTATTTTATTCTAGTTGTTAATTTGTAAGAATTACCTAACTCAATGCGGAACTGATTGATTGGATTCTAATCCAACAAGAAAACAGATGTTTATCAGAAATCCTAGAATACCCCTCTTTTTGTTCTTTTTGTATAGAACTGAAATAAAAAATAACTAAAAGTCCCTCGCGTCAGGTAATGGAATGTTTTGTTTAACAGATTAGTTACTAGTTGAAATTGGAAGTCAAATAAACACGTCACTCTGAGCTTAATCAATTAATAGTAAAGTAATCAAAATTCCTTTTCAATTTTGTCTCCCCTTATTCTATTTTTTTCCTAATTTATTATATATGGGATATGCACGTATATTTATATATATCTAATATTTTATTTTATTTTATTTGTAAAATGGTATGTAAAGATAAAATGGTATGTAAAGATTATTGACATAATTAAGTATAAAAAATGACGAAAAAAAAAATGATCCATTTTGATTTGAGAAATATATGTCTTTCACATACAACGATAAAAATGAGTAACTCTTTTTGAATGGCAGTTCCAAAAAAACGTACTTCTATATCAAAAAAACGTATTCGTAGAAATATTTGGAAGAAAAGGGGATATTTTGCTGCAATAAAAGCTTTTTCTTTAGCTAAATCGGTTTCCACCGGAAATTCAAAAAGTTTTTTTGTGCGACAAACAAGCAAGTAAAAAAAAATTGGAGTAATCTACACCTCCATGGCTAGAACAACTTCCAATTTTTGAAGAGTTCAAATTTCCTAATGTATTGAACTCTTTAATAGCAGTTAGAACTGACTGCTCTGGTATGTAGAATAAGAGTTTTTCTGTCTACTGGGTTCTAAATATTCTTTTTTTTTCATTCTAGTTTTTATTATAGTCTATTTTATTTGCGAGATGGTTTTTTCCTATTACTGTACTTTTCATTCACAATAGAAAAATAGAATCAATTTTCCATTGTGAATGAAAAGTACAGTAAATTGCGATAGGTATGGAAACTCTTTTGTTTTATTATATGTCTAATTTAAAATAAAAAGCGAATTCATTGATTTGTCGGAATATTATGTACACAACAAAGAGTATTATACATTATATAATATATTATATTAGTTATATTCATAAATATTGATTAATTAGAATTTCTAATTTTGAAATAGGAATTCTTCATTAATTCTTATTTTGAATAGTTAGTGAAATGATACTAAGATATCGAAATCATTAGAAAAATCCCTTGGATTTCGTACTGAAATTGTTATACATATAAAATAACTAGCTATTTCATTTTTTTTCATTGATAAGATCAAATCCATTTTTTTGTTTGTACGATTCGTTTTTCATTTCATTTCTCCGATTTCATGGATTTCAAATAAAAATAAAATAAAATGAATAAACAAAAAATGAAAAAAGGGGAATTCGGAGTTTATACCTCGATTGAGAACAAAACTAGTAAGTTCTAACTGTTCCGGGAATACTTAGTATATACTAAGATTGTTAAAACGGAATCCACGATGATTCTAACTAAGGCTTAGTTAATCAGGATTCAAATATGAATTTCAAGCAGCCCTTATTTAATTTATCAATTATAATCTTTCCTAAATCATATAGAATCCTTGAATCTCGACGATTCCCCATGGATTTACTATTATTATTTCAAGTAAGCCGCCATGGTGAAATCGGTAGACACGCTGCTCTTAGGAAGCAGTGCTAGAGCATCTCGGTTCGAGTCCGAGTGGCGGCATACTATAAAAAAAGAAACACAACGGATTCTATAATGTATTTAATTCCTGATTTCAATTCTATAATGGGAACCCCATTTATGTTTATGATATTTTCTACTTTAGAACATATATTAACTCATCTATCTTTTTCGATTATTTCAATTGTGATTATGATTCATTTGATAAACTTATTAGTTCGCGAAATCATAGGATTGCGTGATTCGTCGGAAAAAGGGATGATAGTGACTTTTTTCTCTATAACAGGATTATTAGTTACTCGTTGGATTTCTTCGAAACATTTTCCTTTAAGTAATTTATATGAGTCATTAATCTTCCTTTCATGGAGTTTTTCCATTATTCATATAATTTCCAAGATATGGAATAATAAAAATTATTTAAGCGCAATAACCGCACCAAGCGCCATTTTTACCCAAGGGTTCGCCACATCAGGTCTTTCAACTGAAATGTACCAATCGTCAATATTAGTACCCGCTCTACAATCTCAGTGGTTAATGATGCACGTAAGTATGATGTTATTGAGCTATGCATCTCTTTTATGCGGATCATTATTGTCAGTTGCTTTTCTAGTTATTACATTTCGAAAAAACATCGATATTTTTTGTAAAAGCAATAATTTTTTAATTAAGTCATTTTTCTTTGGAGAGATCCACTACTTGAATGAAAAAAGAAATGTTTTTAAAGACACCTCTTTTCTTTCATTTCGAAATTATTACAAACATCAATTAACTCAGCGTTTGGATTATTGGAGTTATCGTGTCATTAGTTTAGGGTTTATCTTTTTAACTATAGGTATTCTTTCTGGAGCAGTATGGGCTAATGAGGCATGGGGATCTTATTGGAATTGGGACCCCAAGGAAACTTGGGCATTTATTACTTGGACCATATTCGCGATTTATTCACATACTAGAACAAATCAAACTTTTCAAGGTACGAATTCGGCACTTGTAGCTTCTATAGGATTTCTTATAATTTGGGTATGCTATTTCGGAATCAATCTATTAGGAATAGGTCTACATAGTTATGGTTCATTCACAGTACAATCTAATTGAATAAACTTCATGAGGAACACATAAGAACATTGTCTGCCCCATATATAACGAAAGCTCGTGCGATAAGAACCCTTTGAATAAAGGAATAATTCAAAGGGTTCTTAAAAACTCGAGATATATATCATTACAATTCTAACTCACTTTTTTTGCATTGTATTGTACAGTGAACTCAAAACGAAAGGATTATATATAAGACTTTACTTTCTGTCTCATTATCTGTTTTATTAATTAATGAAAACTATTTATGAAAAAAATGAGATAGGATAGCTTGTACCTTGTCAACTGATAGCGAAAGAACGAAATCGGGATAAATACCAATCCCTATTACAGGGAGAAAGATACAAATTGAAACAAATAGTTCTCGCGACCCAGAATCCATAAAATTCGAGTTTGGGACGTTGAATAGTTTGTACCCATAGAACATCTGACGTAACATAGATAATAAATAAATAGGAGTTAATATCATTCCAATTGCCATTACAAATGTAATTAGCATTTTTGGCATTAAAAGATATTTTGGGCTGCTAATTATTCCAAAAAAGACTGTTAATTCCGCAACAAAACCACTCATTCCCGGCAATGCAAGAGAGGCCATCGAGAAACTACTAAACATGGAAAATATTTTTGGCATTGGGATAGACAGCCCCCCCATTTCGTCGAGATAAACAAGGCGTATTCTATCACAACTCGTCCCCACTAAGAAAAAAAGTGCAGTACCAATAAATCCATGAGAGAGTATTTGTAAAATGGCTCCATTGAGCCCGATTTCGGTTATCGAACCAATTCCTATAATTGTGAAACCCATGTGAGATACAGAAGAATAAGCTATTCTCTTTTTTAAATTGGGTTGACCAAGAGAGGTTGAAGCTGCATAGATTATTTGCATTGTCCCTACGATCACCAACCAGGGAGAAAATATAGAATGAGCATGCGGTAATAATTCCATATTGATACGAATTAAGCCATAGGCTCCCATTTTTAATAAAATTCCAGCTAGAAGCATACATGTACTGTAATGTGCTTCTCCATGGGTATCGGGTAACCATGTATGTAGGGGTATAATCGGCGATTTGACAGCATAAGCAATAAGGAAGCCAAAATAGAATATTATTTCCAATGCCATGGGATATGATTGATTGGCTAATCTTTCAAAATCCAATGTCGGCCCATTTGAACCGTATAAACCCATACCTAGAACTCCAATTAATAGAAAAATGGAACCTCCCGCAGTGTACAAAATAAACTTTGTAGCTGAGTACAAACGTTTTTTTCCTCCCCACATAGATAAAAGTAAGTAAACAGGAATTAATTCTAACTCCCACATGATGAAAAAAAGTAAAAGGTCTCGCGAAGAAAATAATCCTATTTGACCACTGTACATTGCTAACATCAGGAAATAGAAAAATCGCGAATTTCGAGTAACTGACCAGGCTGCTAAAGTAGCTAAAGTGGTGATAAATCCTGTCAGTAAAATAGGTCCTATGGAAAGCCCGTCGATCCCCAGTCTCCAGTGAAAATCCAAAATATTTATCCATTTCGAATCTTCCCCCAATTGAACTAACGTATCGTCCAATTGGAAATGATAACAGAATACATAGGTTGTTAGAAGGAATTCGAGTAAGCATATACATATAGTATACCACCGAAATACCTTATTTCCCCTATGAGGAAAAAATAAAATTGAAGAACCCGCGGATATCGGCAAAAGAACAAGTATTGTTAACCAAGGGAAATAACTCGTGATAAAGACAAGATACGGATTGAGCAAAAAGCCCGTTGCTCGAGAAAATATATTTTCTCGAGCAACGGGCTTTTGTCGGTAAAAAGGAATCAAATGATTCAAATGGAGTTTTTTATAACGTATCAATAAGATAGACCCATGCTGCGAGTTGTTTCATGCCATAAATAAACACGGACACTCAAAAAATCTGTTGGACAGGCGGATTCACATCTCTTACAACCTACACAGTCCTCGGTTCTTGGGGCGGAAGCAATTTGCTTAGCTTTACATCCATCCCAAGGTATCATTTCCAATACATCTGTGGGACAAGCTCGTACGCATTGAGTACACCCTATACATGTATCATAAATTTTTACTGAATGTGACATTGGGTCTATAAATTTCAGTTTTGAACATAAAAAATTTTCGATCTGGTAAAACCAGTAGTAAATGAGTCGTATATTTATATTGTGTGCACCAGACGAATCAATGGTTTATCAAAATCTTAAGAATCAATAGATTTCTAAATCTGTTCATGAGAAAGGACCAGGGAACTTTGATTTTCGTTTCAATAACATGATACGAGTCACCACATCTTAATAAAAATTGTCCAACAAATGATCACTATAAATTACTAAAATTAGAATATATTAATATATTAAATATTAATAATATAATAATATAAATATATTATATATTTATTTATATATTTATAAAATGTATATTTATAAAATATATGCTAATAATTTTGACTAATTATTCAATAAATTCGATTGATTGATACGAATTGATTTTCTGTTACGATGGATCGACGAAACAATAGCCAGCCCAATAGCTGCTTCGGCGGCCGCAATGGCTATAATAAAGATGGAAAAAATATCTCCTTTTAATTGTCGACTATCAAATACATCAGAAAATGTTACGAGATTTATATTAACCGAATTTAGTATAAGCTCAAGACACATAAGTGCCCTAACCATGTTTCGACTTGTGATCAGTCCATAGATACCGATAGAGAATAAATAGACACTCAAAAAAAGTACATATTCGAATATCATTGACTAATTCCTCATCAATCTAGATTCATTTCAACACGAACAACAAGTCAACCGATTCGATTGACTAGAATGGAGAAATTACAGAAAAAAGAGGATATTGGCATTAGATTTAACTAAAATAAAACCCTTTTCATTTTTTCATTTGATTTAGAATATGGAATTCTAAGAATTTTGTGAATTCTAAGTATTTATTATTGACGGGCCATAGTAATTGCACCTATCAAAGAAACTAAAAGAATTATGGAAATAAATTCAAACGGAAGATAAAAATCGGTTGATAAATGAATTCCAATTTGTTGAACGTTACTTATAAGGTCCTGTTCGATAATCTGATTTGATCTTGTAGTCCAAATAATTCCGTACCAGGACGTATCTGAGATAGTAGTAATTAGTGAAAAAAAAATACTCGTACAAACCAGTGAAGTAACCCCATCTCCAACGGTCCAAAGATAGGAATTATTGGAATATTCTGAACCATTCATGAACATAACAGCAAATACGATTAAGACATTTATGGCTCCTACATAAATAAGGAGCTGTGCGGCAGCTACAAAATAGGAGTTCAATGGAATATAGAATAAGGATATACAAATAAGAACCAATCCTAATGAAAAGGCAGAATAGATTGGATTGGTAAGTAATACTACCCACAGACTTCCTAATATAAGAAATGATCCTAGAAATACTACAAGTATATCATGTATTGGTCCAGGTAAATCCATTATGTAAAATAAGCGATAAATAAGTCGAAATATTTCATGACCTTACTAAATGGTCCAGGAAAGCACTTTTTTTTTATCTGAAAGAAAAAAGAAAAGACTAGTTGGAATTTTATATTTCGAAAAAATAACGAAAAATAGAATCCATTCTTAAGTTTAAACTAAAGAATGATTCTCAACAAAACAAACAATCAATAGTTATGTTATTATTTGTAGTTTCTGACCAACGCAAATAAAAGCGTATCCACTATATCCAAAGAAAATCTTAGTAATTGATAATCGTTCTTGAATCAAGGAGTTTTTCTTTGTCTATTTTGATTTGAGTTGAATTCATAACTGTTTGAATTGAGTAATCTCCAATTACTGACATTGGTAACCGACCTAAAGCAATTTGATTATAATTCAAATCGTGACGATCATAAGTAGAAAGTTCATATTCCTCGGTCATTGATAAACAATTTGTTGGACAATACTCGACACAGTTACCACAAAATATACAGACCCCAAAATCAATACTGTAATTAAGCAATTGTTTCTTTTTAATATCCCTTTCAAATCTCCAATCAACAACAGGTAGATCTATGGGACATACACGAACACATACTTCACAAGCAATACATTTATCAAACTCAAAGTGGATTCGACCACGAAAACGCTCTGATGTGATCGATTTTTCATAAGGATATTGAATAGTTACAGGTAAACGATTTGTATGGGATAAGGTAATTATGAAACTTTGACCAATATATCTTGCAGCTCGTATTGTTTGTTGACCATAATTTATGAAACCGGTCATCATAGGAAACATATTGTGGATATCCATGACTAAATTGATGTTTCTTTCTCTTGTTATAGTTGTTATGAATCTAGAATATCGTTATCCTATTCGGTTATTTAGAGAGAAACAAGTTGAGAAGAAGTTGTCAATAATAGATTACCTAGCGAAATAGGTAAAAGAAATTTCCATCCAAGATTTAATAGCTGATCCATTCTCATCCTAGGTAAAGTCCATCTTGTTGCGATAGAAATGAAGAGAAAAAAATAAGCTTTAGCTAATGTAATAAAGATACCAATTGTCATTCCAAAGACTCCAGCAATTTTATTTATGCCGAAAAGTTCAGGAATGGATATATATGGAATATAGAAATTCCACCCACCTAAGTAAAGCACTGTTGTAAATAATGAAGAAACTAATAAATTTAGGTAAGAAGCAAGGTAAAATAAACCGTATTTGATACCCGAATATTCTGTTTGATAACCTGCTACTAATTCCTCTTCTGCTTCTGGTAAATCAAAGGGCAATCTTTCACATTCTGCTAGAGAAGAAATAATAAAAACTATAAATCCTATAGGCTGACGCCACAGATTCCACCCCCCAAAACCATATTTTGACTGTGCCTCAACTATATCAACTGTACTTAAACTGTTAGATAATCATAGTCGATAATAACATCACTGTTCGAATCGCTATTCCAAAACCGTACATGAGACCTCAGTTTCATACGGCTCCTCTATGGCCACAAATAAATAAATGTAAGGACTTGTTCCATATTATCAACAGGATGATAAACGGAATAAAGATACATCGAAAAGTTTTAAATTAGACCAATGGAATTCCGTCTGCTAGAGTAAAAAAAAGGCGCTTCTGAATTTATCTCATCCATTATCATTTAAATTTCTCTTTGTTTGGTAATAACTTAATCCTTTAATAAAATATTTGATATATCATATTTGTTATATCAATATAAAGAACTAATTAGGCATTAGTTCAAAATTCATGATAAGAATTCTGTATATATAGATTATAAATATGGATGGCAAAAAAAAGAAATAAAAAATAAAAATCCTTTATAATTTTCATCCGTTTTTTATCATTCTATTATTGTATTGCCTTCCATTTCCTTTTTTCCTGGTCTTCTTTCTCAGAGGAAAGTACTAAAAAAAATAAAAGATTAATTCGTTTTTGATAGTCATTTCTTTAATCAGTGAATAGGAGCATACTCTAGATCGGAATCGTGTGGAAGTACTGCTTCATCATTTCTACTAACTTAAAGCCCTTATTATGATTCATTTTATCCAAAAATTGATGCAAAAATCTCTTTTTTTGATATCTTACATTATCTCCATTACTAATCTTTTATGTACCTTGGTGTTTCTAACTGTCCACTGATTTTTGATTGATCCCCAATACCAATATGGTAAGACATACAAGACAGTAGCCCCATACAGTTGATCTTTTGTACCCGCTTCAAAATATGATAAACTAATCAAAGAATATCAATCTTGGGGTAAACAGTTTTCACTATTTATGTTTTCTTCGACTTTATTCTTGTACATAGGGAATGAGATTTTATCTTCTTACTGCGAATTTTGAAGCAGTTTTATTTTACTCGGATGACTATACGGTTTAACTTATCGAACCTAATAATGAATAAAAAAAATTCAAATATTAATTCAATATATTCAATCCTCCTCATTTTATTTATATAAAGGAAGGAAAAGAAAAGTTCATATTCCAACGAATCACACGTAGAGATATTGATAACACACATAGAGTTAATGGTATTTCATAACTAATAGATTGAGCAGCAGCTCGCAGGCCACCTGAAAAGGAATATTTATTATTCGATCCATATCCTGACATAAGAAGTCCAATAGGAGCAATACTTGAAATGGCAATCCATAAAGAAACACCTATACTGAGATCAGCTAAAATAAGTCGATATCCAAAAGGAATTACTAAATAACTTAGTAGAATTGATATGACCGCTATAGACGGCCCCATGCTAAACAAACGCATATCTCCTCTAGATGGGAGAAGGTCCTCCTTAAAAAGCAGTTTGGTTCCATCTGCTAGAGCTTGAAGAATTCCCAATGGTCCAGCATATTCCGGACCAATACGTTGTTGTATTGCTGCAGATATTTTTCTTTCTAACCAAACAATTACTAGTACCCCCATTGTGACTCCCAATATAAGGGTTAAAATGGGAACAAGGACCCATATTAGTCCATAAACTTCTTTTAAGGATTCCGATCTAGAAAAAGAATTGATAGCTTGTACTTCTATCGTATCAATTATCATTTCAACGATCAACTTCTCCCATAATAATATCTATACTACCTAGTATCGTCATGATATCAGCCAATTTCGTTCTTTTAACTAGTTGAGGAAGAATTTGCAAATTTATGAAACCTGGTGGACGAATTTTCCATCTCCAGGGAAACACGCTACTATCTCCTATCAAATAAATTCCCAATTCTCCTTTTGGTGCTTCTATTCTCACATAAAGTTCTTGTTTTGACAATTCAAAATTCGGGGAAAGTTTTTTAGTAAGAAATCTATATTCAAAATTATTCCATTGGGAATTTATTTCTCCATTAAAGCGTCTGCCTTCTAAATTCTCATAGGGTCCCCCGGGAATTCCTTCTAAAGCCTGTTGAATAATTTTTACGGATTCTCCCATTTCGCCGATTCGTACTAAATAACGAGCCAGTGAATCTCCTTCTTTTTGCCATTGAACCTTCCAATCGAATTTATTGTAGCACTCATAAGGATCAACTTTACGAAGATCCCATTGGATTCCAGAAGCTCGTAACATTGGTCCTGATAAACCCCAATTTATTGCTTCTTCTCCATCAATAATGCCTACTCCTTCGACTCGTTCCAAAAAAATGGGATTTCGTGTAATAAGTTTTTGATATTCAACAATTCCTGTTAAAGAATAATCGCAGAAATCCAAACATTTATCTATCCATCCATAAGGTAGATCAGCAGCTACTCCCCCGATACGGAAATAATTATGCATCATTCGCATACCTGTAGCGGCTTCGAATAGATCATATAGCAATTCCCTCTCTCTGAAAATATAGAAAAAGGGAGTCTGTGCACCTATATCCGCCAAAAAAGGTCCTAGCCATAACAAATGAGAAGCTATACGACTCAGTTCCAGCATAATTACTCTAATATAACTAGCTCTTTTAGGTACTTGAACACTTTCCAAGCGTTCTGGTGCATTTACCGTTATTGCTTCTGTAAACATAGTGGCTAAATAATCCCACCGTGTTACATAAGGTAAATATTGTATAATTGTTCGATTTTCTGCTATTTTTTCCATTCCTCTGTGTAAATAGCCCAATATGGGTTCACAGTCAATAACATCTTCACCATCTAGAGTAACGATCAATCGAAGAACCCCGTGCATGGATGGGTGGTGAGGACCCATATTAACTATCATGAGATCTTTTCTTGTAGCCGGTACAGTCATATCTTTTCTTCCTTAATTTGTTATCCCATTTCATTAATTTTGAATTTATCAAAACGAGGTTCATCAAAATGAAATAATAACTAATAAAAAAAATTCAAACCAATCTGAAATTGAAAATTAACGAGTTTTTGACTCTCGGATATCCAACTGATCAATTAATTTCTTATAGCATACTCTATTTTTCTTTGACAAATAATTCAGCAGCCGTTGACGTTTTCCCAGAATTATTCGTAGACCTCTTTGCGATAAAAAATCTTTTTTATGTAATTTCAAATGTAAAGTGAGTCCCCGTATCTTATTGGTAAACCCTAAAACTTGAAATTCAACAGACCCGCAGTTTTCTTCTTTTTCTTCTTGTGAAATAACAGATATAAATGAATTTTTGATCATAAAAAACCAATTTTTCTATTTTTTTTCTTTTCCGTGGATTTTATTTTATTGAGCAGGAAAAATAATTATAATAATTATAAATTATACCAGTCATTTTAATCTAGTACACACAAAAATTTGTATTTATTCATATACACTACTTTAATATAAATTTATAATATAAATATCCAAATCAAATTTTTCATTTGATTTGGATAGTTTGGATAGAAAGAGATGATACATTTATGCGTTCACAAAATAAATTTTGTCCCTAAAAAAAAAGATTCTCTTCTTAAATCTAATTGAATTGATATTTAATCAAATCGGTATCATGATATGCATATATTTTTCTTTTGACTTTTCCGAATATGTCATGTGATACATAGGATTACTATTAACTTACTTCTGTTCCGAATTAATTAATTCAGAATCGCGGATACATATGTATCCTTGACATACTGAAACGATTTCCATTATCGGTATCAAACCAATACCGATTCATACAAGCTAAATCTTCTAATCGATAATTGGGCCAAAGAAACAATTTTAATTTGATTAATTTATTTGCATCTATATTAAAATGCTTGTCCTCATTCAAAAATTGTCCACAGTTTCGTATGTTGTTTTGATTGCAAAATTTTTTCTTTTTATACACAACATTCCAATTCTGGGAATTGAAACAAGTTAGAATTCTCAATTCTCTACGGCGTCTGGGAGATAGAATATTTTCAGGAACAAAGAAATCATAATGATTTTTTTTTCTATTCACAAACATATTGTTGTGTCGTACAACGGTTCCACCAAAATTCTTTTTATTAAGATATTCCCCTTTTATGTATTTTTCATTAGTTTGGTGCTTACTCTTATCAACCAATGAAATACTAATAGTTTGATATGTAATAAATTTTCCAATAAATTTTCCATTCTTTGATAGATTAATTGTTTCGAGAATAAAGATTCCTTTTCTTATCAATTCTGGAAAAGTTAGATTTTTTGAACTCAACGTTAGATCCGGATCTATCTCTTTTCTTTGAATTGAGTATATAGTCATTTTCATTGGATCTATCAGTCTAAGTAGGAAAGAATATACTTTCAGGTTTTTTTTCATTTTTTGATCCGAGCGCTCAGTCCATCTTAATTGAAAAATAAAATACTTTTTCAGGAAGAAATGCAGTTCTTTTTTTTTCTTGTTCTTGGATTGTTTTTTCTTTTTACCATTTTCAATTTCAATGTCTGATCTGGGGTAATCTTTTTTAACATTTTTCTTTTCGTTTTCTTTTCGTGAATTTGGATTCCCTTGGCCCTTTTTTTTGTTTTTTTTTGTTCTGAAATTTTCTAATTCAAGATATTCTTTTTGATTTTTATTAGGATTTTTATTAGGATTTTTATTAGATAGTGTAGGGAGATTTTTTTTATTTATGCTAATTTTGTCATTTTGACTAATTTCATTAATAAGTAATTGGATTGGTATGATCCATGGTTTAATCTTATAGGCATCAGAAAGTAGCACCAATTCTGGGAAAAACCAAGGGTTTGGCTTTGATTTTGATATTGTATGATATAACTCCTTTTGATTCATACCCGTCCAATCAAAAATATGTTTTTTTTGATTAGACGAGTTGATTTTGTGATGAATTGGAAAAGAAAAAATTTCTTTTTTTTCAAATATGTTATCATTTTTAGTTTTGGTTATAATATATTTTTGAATCTTGGTATCGATATGTATATCGGTCCAGGCCTTAATGTCAATATTATTTTTAAGACAAAAATAAAGACTTCTACAATCAAAATATTTTCTATCCGCATTTTTCTGCGTACCAATGATATATCCTTTTTCTGTATAATCATTAATAGCTAGACTTATTAATCCATAAAACGATTCGAGTTTAAGTGTATTGAAATTATATGGAATTTTTTTGTCCTCATTTATTTGTAATGTTGATCCAGAAATATCTGAGTCCCTACTATCTCCATGATTTATATAATCATATGATAAAAGATCATACCCGTAGTGTTTTTTCCATTTTTCTTTTTGACTCATGAATGAATTTTGCATATAGTCATTTTTTTGTACATAAGAATTTAATTGGTTTTTTTCCTTTTTATCTAATTTTATTGAGTATTTATTTTGAATCGTACGATGTTGTTTGACCCTATTTCGCCATTTTTTTGGGACTAAGGGAACCCACTTAGAATGAGAGAAATTGTATTGAAAATGCCCCTCTAACCAATTTTTCCATTTATTTTGAGTCTTAATTTTCTTATGTCTTGGGTTGGAATCCAATATTCCTCGGATCATACAATAATCTTTGATTATATCCCTAAGAAAAGGATAGGTATCGTGATATTGAAGTACGGATCTCAAGTAATACTTGTTAAGTAATTGGGTTTGTGATAATTTGTAAAATACATATGCTTGAGACAAAGAAGATAAGTCGAAATAAATATCTTTATTATAAAAAAACTTTTTTATAGTCGAAATAAGGCTTATTGTATTTGGATTTTTTTTCTCAATTCTTTCGTGATTTGCTTCATCGTTCGAAATGAATCCATTGATCATTTTTGTTGATTCAAGCAAAACCTGTGCATTAATCTTGGGAATCTTAATCTTAATGGTAGATAGTAAGAAATCTTTGTATACTTTTTCAATGAAAAATTTCACAAAATAATGTGATTTACGTATTAATCGTATATTTTGTCTTTTAAATATTTCCCAAACATCTTTTTGTGATTTTGATCTATTATCACAAGTTAGAATTTTTCTTTTTTTGTCTTTTGTGATTCCTTCGATTTGAGTCCTAATTGTGATTGTTTTATTAGCAAGATCCATCTTTTTTGAATAATTTGAAAAATTTTTGGATCGAATTTGAACGATTGATTTGTGGATGATCTTATTATTCATTTTGGAATCTTTTATGTTTTCATTTGGTTCATATTTTTTGACCCCTCCCCGTTTCAATAAAAAAGTGGAGTTTATGAAATTTTCACTTTCTTTCATTATTAGGTTTTTAACTAGGTTCATGACCCATGTTGTTTTTTCTTTTGAAAGTTCTATAAACCGTTTTTTGAAAACTTTTAGAACTCGAACCAATTTCATTTTTACTTTTCTTTTTGTTTTTTCAAGTTCATTAAAAATGGGTTTAAAAAAAGAAGCTCGTTTTCGGGGACGGCTAAAGGGTCGTTTTGCTTCCGTTCCCCAGACTGTTAAAAAACAAGAATCGTCTTCTTCTGTTTTTGTCTGCATTTTATTTCTATAATGAGAGCGTACCTTAGATCTTTTCCAAGATCTCAGACGGAAAGGAAATAGAATCTTTATCTGAATACCCTCGATTAACCAATTTTTTGGAAATTCCCTTTCTGATATTTGAGCACCGGCAAAGGTGCAAAAAATATGTATTTCTCTCTTCCATTCCTTCCAATCTTTGTTCCATTCGGGGGATTGGAATAATAAGATACGGCCAATATTTTTAGCTGTTATCAATGAGGGTAATATAATGTATTTTCTAAGAAAGGATTGAATTACTAACAATGAACCTCTTAATATTTGAGATAATACAAAAGTATCCCAGCTTTCATATAGTTCCCTTTTTAGCTGTTCTTCTTCCTTTCGTATTTCTGACTCTTCGAATTGTTTTTCTCTTAGGACTTCTTCGTTTAGGTCTTCTTCTTCTTTATTTTTCTCTTCAAATTCAAATTGATTATTTTGAAATTCTAGATTTTTTTTTTTACTTACCCAATTCCTAAAAATGTGATTTCTAATATCATTTATCATATCAGAGATAAAAAAAGAAGAAAAAAAAAACGTTTTGTCTATTCGATCCAAAAAAAGTGGAGAATGCACATTTGCTTGAATCATTTTCCAAATAAC